TAACTCCAAGACTAATGTGTATATTTCTGCTTCATTCACTTCCTGAACAGTTTTTGTGCCGGGGAAGAAGATGCATTGACCTTGGCAGTTCATAACCATTTCTCGTTAGAAGAAAGATTCCTCCGACCACTATACATGTGATTGGACTAGTTAATTTCGTTTCTAAAGAACTGAAACTGTCCAGAATCGGGCTAGATAATGGCAGTCTACTTGGACCTATAGATAGGTTTATGGACTAGTTAATTATGTTCATAAAGAAGTAGCCTTTCCTTAAGCGTCTGTTCACCTCAGGCAATGAATAAGGATTCCCTTGCTTCGTAGACAGGGTTTGTGTGAAATGAGCAGTTTATTAAGGAAAATAAAATTCCGTCTCTCAACTCAATAGGTCGACCCGAGCCATTGCTATATGGTATGAGGAGTATGATAGCGCGAATAGCACAAGGAGGAAATAGGGGAGTTTACATTTCTTTTTTTAGTTTTCTAAGATTTCCACAGTACTCCAACAACTACTAACAGAGAGATGAACGTTCAGAATTTGGAAATGAATGCTCATAACTTCAAAGGGAAGGAAGAGATTGTTAATCGGAAGGGGAAGTCAGTCTTCTTACAACTTACTATCAAATTAATCCTGACGTGGTCTCGAAACATAACGCTTGCTGAACAATTTGCCCATCTGCAAAGAGAAGGGCTACGTTGATCAACTAAAGCATGAAACGAGATGCAAAGAACAGAGGCAAGCTTAGAGAGGACCTCCCAAACCGACACATAAGACTCTTCTACCATACGCATATCTAAAGCCGTAAGTCAAAAATCACCCCAAAACCTTCTATTCGTTCCCCAACAAGTGGATCTTAAGGCACGAAAGGAAGACTTGGGCGCAAGGAGAAAGGAGATAAAGACCAGAACTGAACTCTTCCTCTTCTCCTCTAGGTTCCGTTTCCGTTCCTAGCGAGCTAACATCAAACAATTCCCTTCCAAACTATCCTGCTATTCATTCCTCCGCTTGCCAATCACCTCCAAACTCAAAACAAAGAAAGCCCAGCCGGGAAGGCAAAAGAAGGATTCCCATTCCCCTGCCTGGCAAGAGACTGCATGTAAGGATCTCACAATCGAAGGAAGCGCTTACTTACCAATGTACCTCCAACTCGATGAAGTGCACTCCCAGCGAGAAGGAATGACACTTTCACTGCCAACTCAACAGCTCGAAGTGGAATCGAACCACGAAGGATTTTCAGTCCTTTGCTCTAACCAGCTGAGCTCTCCGAAAACAACGTTCGACTTGCATGTGTTAAGCATATAGCTAGCCTTCCTTCTGACTGAGCAAAATAGGAAATTTCGATCCGCCGGAACATAAGCTTTCTTATCTGGGCGCCACCCGCGGCGGAACAGTCTTAAGTGGGTGCGGAGTCGAACCGCATGAGGATTTACAGTCCCAGATGCCCGGCTCTTACGGATTTACAGTCCGCTGGAGCTACCTGAACCACTTTCCGAAAGTCTCTTTCTTTCTTTACGTAATTTCATTTCGCCTGCGAACGATTACTTAAGCCTCTAAGGGCCGCGTTACTTTTTCTCTTTGAAGAAAGACGAACTCTTCTTTATATACTACAATTGTCAGTCTAGTTCGCCACAAGCCGAAAGGAGGCTAGCTGGTTTGATTCACTCTTATGAAGAGAAATCCTTGCGCGGCACACAAATTATATATCTTTTTCCATTATCGGCTGCATGCTATCTCAGCTATGTGTACACCGCCGCGTCGAGACTCTCTTTCGAAAGTGAGATCTCCACGGATAGATCATTCCTAAATGAAACCTTTAGATAGATCATTCCTAAATGAAACCTTTCTCTTATATACGATACCACCTCTCTCGTTAGTCTACTCATGGTACTCGGTAATACGCTCGTGATAGAGTATTCGTGCAAGAGCGCTTACAGCAGCTCGTAGCTATTGTATGCATGGGAGTGAAGAGATATTGATTGCACGAGCTAGCCATCCATAGTTGTCAGCTTCCCTTACCCCACAACCCTCACCTGTGCCCTCACTAAAATTCAATGAAAGGCAGACCCCATAGAAGTAAGCCTGAGCCAGCTCAGTGAAGACTTCTAAAATACCCTCCAGCCAGACCACAGAAACATACAGAACAAAAAATTCGCACTCAACCTACCCCAACACCTATTCCCATTACCACGCCTCCACAGAACCCTCAGAAACACGTACCAGCCACCATCACTATCCCTAAACCTTCACCTATCGTTATCTCAACCCCACCCTTTTCTATAAGTAAGAGAAAGTAAGGCTTTCAAAGGTGCCTTGGGCATATGAAACCAGGACGGTAGCAGTGAAAGTGAAGAAGAAAGAGGGTGAAGAATGAACACTCGAAAAAAAAAAGAAGAAAAGAATAATTGTTAAAGAAGGATGGTTGGTGGGGTAGGGCGTACCTAAGCGAGCAAGGGAGCACGGCGCGAAGAAGCCCTCTCTCACAGCCCCCTACACCGCCCAATA